TGGTAATTCAAAAGTTGGAGAAGGTTTTTTACTAACGAATCGGTATTCAAAATCATTCCATTCTGGATTCTTTCCTCTATCAAAATCAAAGCGTCGGGTTTCTAAATTCTCATAGGGCCCTCCTGGAATTCCTTCCAGAGCCTGTTGAATAATTTTTACGGATTCTGTCATTTCACTGATTCGTACTAAATAACGTGCTAACGAATCTCCTTCTTTTTGCCATTGGGCTTCCCAGTCAAATTCGTCATAAGACTCATAATGGTCGACTTTACGAAGATCCCATTGGATTCCGGAAGCACGGAGCATTGGTCCCGATAAACCCCAATTTATTGCTTCCTCACCACTAATAATGCCTATTCCCTCAACTCGTTCTAAAAAAATAGGATTGCGTGTAATAAGCCTTTCATATTCAGCACTCTCTCTTAAAAAATAATCGCAAAAATCCAAACATTTGTCTATCCAGCCATGAGGTAGATCAGCAGCTAGTCCTCCAATACGAAAATAATTATGCATCATTCGCATACCGGTGGCAGCTTCGAATAGGTCATATATTAATTCTCTTTCTCGAAAAATATAGAAGAAGGGAGTCTGTGCACCAATATCTGCCATAAACGGCCCAAGCCATAATAAATGAGAAGCTATACGACTCAACTCTAACATAATTACTCTGATATAGCTGGCTCTTTTAGGTACTTGAATATTTCCGAGCTGCTCTGGTGCATTTACCGTTATTGCTTCTGTAAACATAGTGCCTAAATAATCCCAACGTGTTACATAAGGTAAATATTGTACAATTGTTCGGTTTTCTGCAATTTTTTCCATCCCTCGGTGTAAATAACCCACTATTGGTTCACAGTCAATAACATCTTCACCATCTAGAGTAACGATGAGTCGGAGAACACCATGCATTGATGGGTGCTGAGGACCCATATTGACTATCATAAGGTCGTTTTTTGTAGCTGGTGCAGTCATAGTTTTTTCTCGATTCATTCTTCCATGAATTGTTGAAAGTGAAAAAAGGTTCATCAAAATTGAAGTGAATAATTAAAAATGATTTTTCAAATTAACGAGTTTTTATTTTTCGAATCTTCAACTGACCAATTAATTCTTTATAGCGTATTTCATTTTTTTTTGATAAATAAACAAGTAGTCGTTGACGTTTTCCCAGAATTTTTCTCAGCCCTCTCTGAGATAAATAGTCTTTTTTGTGTACTTCCAAATGTGAAGTAAGTCTTCGTATCTTATTGGTAAAACTGAATACTTGAAATTCAACAGATCCCCAGTTTTCTTCTTTTTCTTTTTGTGAAATAATTGAAATGAACGAATTTTTTACCATAAAAGAAATTTCTTCCCCCTTTTTTACAAACACAAATTTTACCGATCAGTAATAATAATGCAAGTTATTTTAATCTGGTATACACAAAAATATGACTTTTTTATTCCATAATAAAATTTTTATATAAAATTAATTAATGGAATTAAAAATCGTAGTCCGATAGGGATAGAAAAGAATAGTACAGTTTTGCATTTTTAAAATAAAAAAACAGAATTTGAATTAATACTAAATATGATTTTTGTGATTCGTTTCTAGATATAATTGATACATCGTTGAATTAGTATCATATATTAGAATAAGATGGAATACAAGTATTCCACGCATCTCTTTGCTTTCATATACCAGGATATATAGTCAAAATAAATGGATCATTAACGACTTTTCAATCGTGGATACATATGGATCCTTAACATACTGAACTGACTCCCATTATTGGTATCAAACCAATATCGATTCATACAAGCTAAATCTTCTAATCGATAATTGGGCCAAAGAAAGAATTTCAATTTAATAAATTTCGCTTTCTCAATATCTTTAGTGATATCTACAAATTGACTCCAGTTTTTTATCTTTTTCCTGTTGAAAAATATTGGATTTGTATCCATAACATACTTAGTTTTTGAATTAAAACAAATTAGAATTCTCAATTCTCTACGACGTCTAGACGCTAAAATATTTTCAGGAACAAACAAATCATCATGATTTTTTTCTCTATTTCCAGTTATATTTTGGTGATACCTTGGAATAGATTCATCAAAATCCTTCTTATCAACATCTATTTGTTCTCTATATCTTTGATTAGTTTGATGCCGCCTCTTATGAATTAATGAAATACCTATGATTTGATACATAAGAAACTGTCCATGATTTTGTATAGACAGACGAAGTGGTTCAATAATTAATATCCCTGCTTTCATCAATTCTGTAAGAGTTAAATTCTTATGAATCAGTATTATATCTAGATTCATTTCTCTCTTTTGAATCGACGATATAGTAAATTTTCTTGGATTTCTCATTCTAAGCAGGAAACAATAAATTTTGATATTATTGATCATTCTTTGATTCACAGCATTTTTCCATCTCAGTTGAAAAAGGAAATACCTACTCAGGAAGAAATCGAGTTCTGCTTCCGTATTGCTCTTGTATTGTTTTTTAGTTTTACATTTCTTGATGTCTGATCCCAAATAATCTTCTTGAATATATTTTTTTTCGTTTGAGAGAACAGATAACAAATTTTCTTTTATATTTGAGCTAAGATCTCTTCGGCTTGCGGATTCTTTTTTCTTTAATTCAAAATATTTTTTTTCATTCGAGGGTATAACCCCTTTTTGTCGTCTATTCGTGTTTTTATTTTGACTAACATTTTTTTTTATCGTTGAATTCCAAAAAAGTAATTTATTTGGTATAAACCACGATTTGATTTTATATGCATTATAAAGTTGTAAAAATTCTCCGAAGAACCAAAGTTCTAGATTTGATATAGGACAATTTAGTATTTCTTCATTCATTCCCAGCCAATCAAAAAAAAGCGGGTTTTCATTTGGTGAATGGATTTCTTGATCGTGATGAATCGGAAGAAAAAATAGATCGTTTTTTTCAAATTTTTCAATTATTTGCGAATTCTGAGTCCCAATTTGAGTATTTTTTTTACTATCGGTCTTGATCCATGTCTCAATATTGATTTTCTTTATAAGACAAAAATTGAGAATTTTCCAATCAAAATATTTTCTATCCCATTTTTTTTTTTTCATATACAGAATATCATCTTGTTCTAGATAATTATTGATAGGTATATACCTTCGTATATGACAATTTTTTCCTTTATGTGTGGTATAATTAGAAGAATTCTCTCTGTTCCTATTTACTTCGCACGGTAATCCCGAAATATTTGCATATCTCTTATTTTCATAATTAATGGATCCATAAGATAAAAGGTTATATCTATAACATTTGGGCAAATTTTCTTTTTGACTTGGGAATGAATATACTTTGAAAGAATTTTGTTTTTTGTAATGAATTAATTGGTCTTTTTCATAGCACTTTTCTTTATTTAAATTTGAATTTTGCTTTGGAATTGGAAGACATTGGTTGATTCTATTCCGCCATTTTTGTGCTATTAATCTAGACCATTTTATTTGAGATACATCATATTGATAATGACCTCTTAACCAGTTTTTCCATTGATTCATTCCAGAATTTGTAAGTCTCTTAGGTTTCAATTTGAAATGAATTATTCCTTGTGTTCCAAAAAAACATTTTATTGGGGCTTTCAGAAAAATGGATGTTCCGTGATATTGAAGAATAGATTTTAACTTATACAAGCTAAGAACTTGGCTTCGTGATAATTTATAAAATACATATGCTTGGGACAAGGAAGATCGATCAAAAAAATTCTCCGAATTTTTAGTTATAATATTATAAATTGATTTTTTTATAGTTGAAATAAAACGAATTGTATTTTTGTTTTTTTTAGTAAGTCTTTCTTCATTTGTTTTATTATTTACAATAAATTTATCCAAAAATTTTTTTCTTGAATCAACAAAAAAATTTTTATTAATTGGAGAAATATTACTGATAGATATAAGGATATACCTGTATATCTTTCTAGTCAAAAATTGGATAAAATAATGTAATTTACGAATTGATCGAGCATTTCTTCGTTTTAATATTTGCCAAATATTTTTTGGTGATTCAAATCTTTGAGTATTATAACTTCTTTTCTTAGGACTAACTTCTATTTCCAAAGTACTTTCTTTTTTCTCTTTTATCATTTTTTTTTTTTTTATTGTACTTGTTCTATCAGCCAGATCCTTTATTTTTTTTTCTGTTAGTAAATAATTTATGGAATCTGTGGATCTAATTCTATGAAAGGATTGATTATTAATTATCTCATTGTGGGTTATAGAATCTTTTTCTTTTTTTGTTATGCTTGATTTATATACTTCTCTCAATCTAAAGAATAGATTTGAATTTATTTTGGAAAGTTCTTTTATTAGTATTATTCTTTTAAAAAGGGGACTGGCTTTAACAATCCATTCTTTTTTTTCTTTTGAAATATTTAGAAAAAATTGCTTTCGGTATTTTAAAAATTTTCTGACCAGAAAACCCTTGTTTTTCAATTTTCCAATTTGTTTTTCGAGTTTCTTAAAAATGGGTTTAAAAAAGGAAGGCCGTGCTCGAGGAGAACCAAAGGGAAGTTCGGCTTCCATTCCCCAAACTGTTAAAAAACAAAAATCTTCTTTTTGCCCTTTCTTTTTTATTTGTTCTCTATTAGAGGATTTTAGCTTAGATCTGCGCCAAGGTTTCAGATAAAAAGGGAAAAGGATCTTTATTTGAATGCCATCTATTAACCAATTTTTTGGAAATTCTTTTTCGGATAATTGAACACCATTATAGGTACATTTAAGATGAATCTCTCTTTTCAATTCATTAAAATCCTCAGACCATTCAGCTGATTGCAATAGTAAGATACGTCCAATATTTTTAACTATTATCAATGACGGTAATATAATATATTTTCGAAGAGTGGATTGAATTAGTAAGATGGTACTTCTTATTATTTGAGCAAATGGAATAGTATCCCAAGATTCCGCTATTTCTATCCGTGCTTTTTCATTTATTTTTTTCTCTTTTTTTTTTTTCTCTTCTTCTTTTATTTCTTCGT